ATTAATCGCTCTTTGTTGTTCAAAATGAAGGGTTTCATTTTTGTAATTTTCTAATCGTTCCAAACTATAAGAAGTAGCATTAATCAAATTTACTTTTTCTCGTTCTATCTCAAAGTATCCATTCATTCGATACTCATCTGCTTCCATTTCCACTTTCCGTAAGCGAGCCCGGGCTCTTTCGAGTTGCTCAATGGCACCCCTACGTAATTCTTCCGAATTTCGAATAGTACTCAAAATCCTCTGTTTTCGATTATCTAATAAATCATTTAATGAAAGTAGATTATCTTACCATTAATTTCACAACTTCCATGATCTCTTCCCGAACCAAACATGAATCTTTCGATTCGTTTGGCTCTCACGCTCAATTATTTATTTTATGGGCATTCCCATATCCTTTAATGTAATGAGCCTATCCTCTCTTTTCTGTTCATATTCAAAGATATTGAAACCCATATAAAAGACCAGAATATTAGAAGGACTCTTCTGACAAGACAAAAAATCTATAATTGTCAACAAAGTTGTTTCTTTATTTGTTCTTTATTTATTTAATTTTAAATTTCTATTTGTAATTTATATATATTTTATTTTTTTTTCTTTCCTTTTTTCTTCAAATCCAAAAAATTCCTCTTTTTTATACATAGGTCGTCGATTCGGCATTGGATAATAAAGGGCAAGGTGCCCATTTTTCTAGTAAATGGTTCAAATCATTTTATCGATATGAGTGTTCTATATCGGATAAATTACCAACTATTTATTTTGAAAACAGTTCGGTACTAATGTAGTGGTAGAAAGAGTACCATGTTGTGCCTGGACTTCAAACAGTTTAGCTTTAACCATGTTAATAGTCTCACATTATTGGTTGATAGAGAATCAAAGTTTATTTACCAATGAGTCACGAAATGCTATGGTTCTTACATATGATTTCTGAATTTATTCAGAAGTAATTCGCCGAGATCGTGCACTTTTTTTTCCTATTTATCCTAAAAAAAAAAAAAGAATATAAATAAAGTGCAGCCGGTTGGATCCAACCTATTCTTGAAATATACAACTCGCACACACTCCCTTTCCAAAAAAAATCAATACACCAAGCACTACACTTAGATTTATTGGATTTGTTGCTAAAATATCGGTATTAAACCCGAAACTCCCGGCGGATGGCCAGTGGCCCAAGGAAAGGAAAGAATCGGTTACATTTTTCATATGTTCTCCTCTTATAGATAGGACTAACAAAGAACAGAGTTCTTTTTGTATCACTTCGCTCGCCCTTTTTTTTTGAAGTTTCCAATAAGATACTTATTAGGTTAGGTCCTAGGTCTCATGTCAATTGCGAAATATCTCCTTTGTTGAAAGACTTCCTAAAATCAAAGTCAAAAAGCTTTCCATGGTAGACGGGAAGGAAGAAAACGAGCGAATCCACTAATTCCTCATCCTCAAATCAGTCCTTCCCGGGGGGTATGGTATTGTCTCAACAAATACATAATTGTAGGAGTAAAGTGTTGATATAATCCGCAGAAGCAAACGGCAACGAGTTAATAAAATAAGAAAAAAGTATGTAACGTACTTTTTTATTTACATTTGAATTCTAGGATTCAATTAAACAAAAGGATTCGCAAATAAAAGCGCTAATGCCACGACCAGCCCATAAATTGTTAAAGCTTCCATAAAAGCTAGACTAAGCAATAAAGTACCTCGTATTTTACCTTCTGCTTCCGGTTGTCTTGCAATACCTTCTACGGCTTGGCCTGCAGCAGTACCTTGACCAATTCCAGGTCCAATAGAAGCAAGCCCTACGGCCAATCCAGCAGCAATAACGGAAGCGGCAGAAATCAGTGGATTCATGATAAGTTCCTCATACCAAAAAAAAAAATGGTTAATGATACAATCAACCAATGAATTATTACTTATTTGATCACTAAAATCTATCGAGTCGAAGTAACTAAAAACTTCGAATTAAAATAATAAATAATATAGATAGGGATAACCCCTATATAACTAGTATATATCTAATATTACATATACATTTGTTTCTTTCATAACGTAAACCACCCGTATTTTATATTGAATCGGATTCTAGAATCATTCTTCGAAAGATATACGGGGGCTGGCTGGACTTATAGACATTACATATATCTACCGTGACCGTCCAATCCATCCTTTTTTTTTTTTTCACAATTTCGTAATATCGCCTATCTTTCCTCCTACAACTCTAGTCGTATATAAATACGTATTTGTATCTATTATGTTTATGTTCCCCAACCAAGAACCGAGTAGATTATCTTGAACCATGCATTGCCTGAATTGAGATAAGCTTAAAAAAAAAAGACTATTTCGAAAGCTAATCAATGATGACCCTCCATGGATTCCCCTATATAAGCCGCGGCTAAAGTTGCAAAAATAAGAGCTTGAATACCACTTGTAAATAATCCAAGAAACATAACAGGTATAGGAACTACTGAAGGTACTAAAGAAACAAGAACAACAACTACTAATTCATCAGCCAATATATTCCCGAAAAGTCGAAAACTAAGAGATAAAGGTTTTGTGAAATCTTCTAGGATGTTAATTGGTAAAAGTATTGGGGTTGGTTGAATGTATTTCCCGAAATAACCTAATCCTTTTTTGGTAAGGCCCGCATAAAAATATGCCACTGACGTGGGTAAAGCTAAAGCAACAGTAGTGTTTATATCATTCGTGGGGGCGGCTAACTCCCCATGAGGTAACTGTATGACTTTCCAAGGTAAAAGGGCACCTGACCAGTTAGAAACAAAAATAAATAGGAACATAGTTCCAATAAAGGGAACCCAAGGACCATATTCTTCTCCAATCTGAGTTTTGCTCAAGTCTCGAATAAATTCAAGGACATATTCGAAGAAATTTTGACCGTCGGTCGGAATGGTTTGTGGATTCCGAACAGCTATGATGACTGAACCTAATAAGATAGCAATTACGACCCAAGAAGTGATAAGTACTTGAGCATGAATTTGTAAACCTCCTATTTGCCAATATAAATGTTGGCCCACTTCTACACCTGATATATCATATAACCCTTTGAGCGTTTTAATGGAACATGGTATAACATTCATATTGTCCTCGGACAGAAATCGAACTTTAAAAAAAGGAATTATTTTGATTCAACCATCTCTTTCTCAACTCATCTACTTGAAATCATTAATTATATATTTAGGATATCAAGAAATCACATAACATAATATAAATATCGCCATTTTCTCTTTTTTTTTTATACAAGACAAGAATAGTAACCGATCCAATAAATCTATGAAGTTCCCAACTAATTAACTAATCTTATTATTCTTAATCATAACATAATCATAATCAACGACTTCTTATATAGCTAGAACGACCCTTACAAATTGCGGATACTAATTTGTTAAGAATCAATCGGATTGAAGCTATAGCGTCATCGTTGGCTGGAATCGAAATATCTGCGAGATCTGGGTCACAATTTGTATCGATTAAACAAATCGTCGGAATCCCCAAAATGACACATTCTCGAAGAGCCGTATATTCTTCTTGCTGATCGACGATGATTACAATATCGGGCAACCCCGTCATATATTTGATCCCACCTAGATATGTTTGCAAAGTAGATAATTTTCTCTTCAACATTACAGCATCTCTTTTGGGGAGACGGTTGAGTTTCCCCATCTTTTGTTCTGCTCTTAAGTCCCTAAACTTATGCAGTCTCGTTTCCGTAGTGGACCAATTCGTTGACATACCACCAAGCCATTTTTTATTAACATAATGACATCGAGCCCTTATTGCAGCTGATGCTACTGAATCCGCTGCTTTATTTTTGGTACCAACGATTAAGAAGTTTTTTCCCCTACTTGCTCCATCAAAAACTAAATCACAGGCTTCTGATAAAAAACGAGCAGTTCTAGTAAGATTTGTAATATGAATACCTTTACGCTTTGCAGAGATGTAAGGGGCCATTCTAGGATTCCATTTCTTAGTACCATGACCAAAATGAACTCCTGCCTCCATCATCTCTTCCAAATTGATGTTCCAATATCTTCTTGTCATTTTTTCCCACACTTTCTCTTTTTTTTTTTTGAACAAATCCAAAATTGTTCCGACGGAACCTTCTACCGGGATTGACCGTTGATACACAGCCCAAACCATTCATTCTTTTTTTTGAATTATTTCATTTTATTTATTACCAAATCAATAACTAGAAAGTAAAAAGAATGAATCTCTCCTTAGGAATTATGAAATCGCGTAAATGATTTTTCTGGTGTCTCTTGGAAATTGTTTGGGACGCAAGAACAAAAAAATTCTCTATGGTGTAACAAAATATCTCTCATTTCCAACTCGAATAAATTTTTCTTTTTTATTTCCAAATGAATGTTCTTGTCTTGCCTTGAACGGTGCACTAATTTTTGGAATCCGGTACCGACAGGGATAATCCCCCCCAGAACAACATTCTCTTTCAGGCCCTTCAACCAATCAATACGACCTCGTAGAGCAGCTTTTGCTAAAACTCTAGCAGTTTCTTGAAAACTTGCTTCGGATATGAAACTTTGAGTATTCAGAGATGCCTTCGTTATTCCCAATAAGATTGCCCGATAACGGATCGCTTCGTCCAAAGCACGTCCTGCTCGTTCCGCTCGCAACAATCCGATTAATTCTCCAGGTAAAAAAACATTAGACATTCCATCTTCTGAAACCAACACTTTTGATGTTACTTGACGTACAATAATTTCTATATGTCTATTATGGATCTGTACCCCCTGGGATCGATAAACCTTTTGGATCTTATTAACCAAAGAGATACGACTTTGGGCTATGGTTAGCCCAGCTCCAATCAAGAATCCCCAGGGGATTCCAAGAATTCTTGGTATACGTTCGTTCCAACCTTCAACTCTCCTTTCAAGGTTCATCGATATTGAACCAATCGAACGCACTTCTAAGATTTGTTCCACTTTTGGAAGACCTTGTGTTATGTCACCAGATCGGGATTTTTCATATATAAATGTAACTAATGTATCTCCTTCATAAAGGGTTTCTCCATAATGTCCATGAACAGTTGCTCCTGGAGTGGCCAAATAGGGCTTAGCTGATCTTATAACTAAAGAGTCAAGATGCACAATCAAAATTTGACCAGATTTTTTTATGTGTGGTCCATATTTAAATAGACATACATTTTCACAAAGAAATTGTCCAAGGCTAATTATTGTGGATGTCTCTTCCGAATAATTGTGTTGGAGAAAGCACCAATTTAAATGGAATGGATTCAAAATGATGTTACTGCATGGATCGGGATTATAAATCCTTCTATTTTCATCTATGAAACAGTAATTAAGTACTTGAAGTACTTGGAAAGTCTGTTTAAAATTGTCAAGTAGCAAATATTTATTTAATAAGATCTGATTATGAGTTATTAAATGGAAAGATGAATAAAAATTCACTATTTTAGGTACAATAGTACCTAAGGGACCCAGCAAATCCCTAATTGGGGTTATGGGGTCCGACTCTTTTTTCACATTGTTATATTTCGAACCGTTGAATGGACTAACTCGAGAACAATTGAATGATGACAAAATTATCAAAGACTGACATTCCTTATTTCGATTCAACAACGTACCAATAGTTCCTTGATGTTGGGTAAATGATTGAATCTTCGCCTTGGAAAAAAAAGGATTGATAATGGTAGGATCTAATCGATTATCGGGAATTAATCCCGAACCCGCCGTATCATACCTTTTTCCGGTATACGAAGTAGTAGACTTGACTAACTCAATTCTTATGAAATCGCGAATCAGATCATTTGCCCTTACCCCAACAAAGGAAGCATGAACCTCTTCTATAGAACCATTTTTTTCTTGGTCCCAATTCAATACTAAGCAAGTCCGAACTAATTGAATACTTGTGTGATAAATTCCTCGAATTGACTTTCCATTTCCATAAAGGATATAATTGACAACTCTAAGTTGGACATTATCTTTTTCCTGCAAGAGATCCTGAGGGAAAAGTTTTGCTAAATTGATCCCATCAGCCATTTCATATGTGACTACGGGCCGAACCGAAACAAAATACTTTTTTTTGGTAGGTGTGATCCGTTGAACATAGATCCCATTTTTCAATTTTTTTGATTCCTTATCATTTTTTTTTTCCGTTTCTGGTGGTATCAAAATGCCGCTGTGCCTGGATATCTTATCTGTCTCTCCAGGGAAATAAATATCTCCAGAAAAAATTTTCAGTTCAATACTTTTTTTTTTTCTCTCCACTCGGACTAATCCACCTACTTGACTTCTTGTATTTAAAGCGAGTCGTGTATCTACTCCAATGATACTATTGTTCCGTACCATTATGGACGAAGATCCGGGTAAGATATGCACTTCCTCGGGAATAAAAAAAAACCGATCTACTTTCATTTGGTATTTCGGACTAAATTCTTTTACTCCTCGATACTCAATCAAATCCTCTTTTTTTACGATTGAATCCACCTCTACAGTCCCATATTTAGTAATTCCCGAACTGTTTCTTTTGTATTGTGGATCATCAAAATAAGCAAGAATACTATTTCTACGTAAAATACCATTTATGGGTATTTCAATCGAAATACCAAAACGGGGTCTCGGCTCTTTCTCTCGTTCTTGATCATATTGTAATGGGATGCGAAATTGATTTCTTCGCCTTTTCGCCAAGAAATAAAAATTATCTTGGAGAATCGAAGGATATATGAAATTCCAATGACCATTGGATATAATTCGATCAAGTCTTGAATAGTCAAGAATTTCCCTATATTTTTTACCAGAAGTATCCAACAATTTATGTCTTACTCGATCATTAGTGATTGAGAGGTCAGAGATATATCTTTCTTCGACAGAAAAAGAATGAACATTCATTTGATCTTGATCCTTGTGGAGCGAAAAAGACACTATACTCGATCTGCACGGCCCTCCTGCTAATATCCATAAATGGCTTGTTTTTGGTAATAGATGAACATTACCATATGTATATTCAGGTGCATGGTAGACATCGGTACTCCAGTGCATTTCTCCCTCTGATTCAGAATAAATATGTTTTCGAACCCTCTCTTTAAAATGAAAAGTGGACGTTCCGGCACGAATCTCAGCAATCACTTGTTCTGATTCTACATATTGATCATTTTGAACTAAAATCAAACTTTTTTGTGGAATATTCACATTATGTATAATATCCCGACTCTCAATGGTTACATACAAGTCTATAGAACATAGAAAAGCAGGATGCCCATGACGGGTACGTGTGGGATGAACCAAATCCTCATTGAACTTTATTTTTCCATTAGAAGGAGCTCGTACATGTTCGGCAGTACCACCCGTGAATACTCCACCAGTATGAAAAGTTCTTAATGTTAGTTGAGTCCCCGGTTCCCCAATTGATTGACCCGCAATAATACCTACGGCTTCTCCCAATTCGACCAGGTCGCCACGAGTGGGACTCCGGCCATAACATAATTGACAGATCCAAGATGTATTCCTGCAAGTAAAGGGG